AATTCGTTTCAATTGAGAGATTAAATCCGGTATAAATATTAGAAAGGGCGGAAACCCCATCTTCGCAAACATGAATAGATATATCTTTATTTTACAATTTTTCACAAAAAAGATTTATGCGGAAGGATTTGTCTTTGATGAAAAGTTTTCTATTTTTAGAGTTCAATTTTTTAATAATTTTAATTCAATGTAGATACCTATCCAAAATAATATGAATGACTCACTATTAACTCGGTTTTTTGGCCATAATCATTATGTAGGAGAGGTGGCCGAGTGGTTCAAGGCGTAGCATTGGAACTGCTATGTAGACTTTTGTTTACCGAGGGTTCGAATCCCTCTCTTTCCGTACTCTTCACCTAATTCACCAATGTTACTGACTGCAATGCATCAAATAAGAATGTATACTCCAACAGTTAGACCTTTCTTTTCTTTGATATCGATTATGTATTCCTAATCCAAATCTTCTGTGGTACGAAAAATACTGGGCAAAATGGACAAGGAATGAAAATACCCTACCGATCTATGATACATGAATGAGATCAAAATCCCCAGATCAAACCCCTTACCTTACTTACCCCGGGTCCCTTTACTTAAGCCAAAATGGAGAGGTCAAAATTGTCCGAACCCTTGTTATTTTAGTTGGGGTTAAGTCTGACGAGAGTAATATTCTACAACTAGCAATTCATTTATTTTCAAACCGACCCATTTACTATCTATTATTTGATTGACGAATCCTTCATATTGGAATGGGTGAAGAGTCAAATGGTTTGGCAACTCCTCGCGGGGGGATGAATCAAGATAATTTTGAATCAGAGCCCTAGATTTTTGCTCATCCCTCACTGTAATAATATCTCGGGGTTTACAGCGATAACTTGGTATATCTACTATACGACCATTAACTAAAATATGTCTATGGTTAACTAATTGGCGGGCTTGAGGAATAGTCGAAGCCATACCCAATCGAAAAAGGATGTTATCCAAACGCATTTCAAGTAATTGTAGTAAAACCTGACCTGTTGATCCTTTGGCTTTTCCGGCGATACGAACGTATTTAAGTAATTGTTGTTCTGTAAGACCATAATGAAAGCGCAATTTTTGTTTTTCTTCTAAACGAATACGATATTGAGATTTTTTTCCGGGGCGCGATTGGTTTCTAAGATCGCTTCCGGCTCTAGGCTTTTTACTAGTTAGTCCCGGTAAAGCCCCCAGACGACGGATTTTTTTGAAACGAGGCCCTCTGTAACGTGACATAAAGACTCCTTATTTTTTATGAAATTTCATAAAACAAAATTAAAACTAAACTAAAATATGATAAATTAATCGAAATTTACTGAAGTATTGTATTACAAAGACTAATTAGAGGAATTGTATCAATATCCGGACCTTATTGTATATAAATAATTGTATTATATAAATAAAAAGAATTTCAAATAATAATAAAAAAAATTCAGGGTTCTTTTCTTGATTGATTTGTTCTACAGAGACCGAACTCCTCCAATCCCATTTTTATTCATAATTGGAAGTTCCTACGAGATGATAGGGTGACCCTTGGGAAAAGGGAAAGAAGTTTTTCGCTTTGATTTCACATTATCAATTATGTAAAAAATAAAAAATCAAACAAACGGAGAAAAGCCGGCTATCGGAATCGAACCGATGACCATCGCATTACAAATGCGATGCTCTAACCTCTGAGCTAAGCGGGCTCACATAACAGAAATTGTATACGTATACTAATTTAGTAAACTACTGAGATATTAACTGTTCATTCTTAGCTATTTCATAAGAAATATGATATATAGAAAAATAGAAATATCAAAAAAAAAATAAGGAAGAATAGAAAATAGAATTTTAGAATTTCCAAACATATTGGATATTTGAATATTATAGAACATACCTATTAATATAAGAACATACCTATTAATATAGCGATATTATTAAATATCGCGATATAAAATTTTGATCTATTTCTCAAATATATGTTTATCAATAATAAATATCTTAATTAGCTTAATTAGATGGTAAGATTTTTTGACTATTCTATGTTTACTATTTTTTATTACATAATTTTATTATATTTCATATATATTTTATATATAGATCATATATATTTTATATATAGAAATATATATATTTCATTTTAATTTAATTTGAAAATATATTTTCATATTTCATTTTAAATAAAATTGAGTAAAGTAAAGTAATGTAATTAAGTTTAGAATCTTATTCTATTTCTATATTTATTGTATATTACAATCTTATAATATTATTATTTATTATATATAATTCGAAATAATTTCATATTTAATTAATATTTAATTAATAAATAATTTTATTTTGAATTCTCTTCTAATTCGAAATTAAAGGAATGGTTAGTTATAGCCATTTTATTAGTTTTAGTTATGGCTATTAATTTAATTTAATTTAAAATTAATAATACTCAAATCTTCCTTTTCGTTTTTTTGTTATGTTATAATGTTTTTTTTTTTGTTATGGTATAGAA